AATGAGATGCCTGATTAAAGGGTTATTGTGATAGAATAAATCAAGTAAAATTTCATTTACTCTCATTATATCCAATAGATTTGAACTACTTCCTAAAGTATCAAAAACTTTTGTGCACCATACACTAGAACATACATATAAATAAGAAAGATAAGCTAATTAAGCTAATGGGTTCATACCCCATATATAGAGGTTTATTAATCCTCTTTTTTCTAATGCTTAATAATCCAAACAAACTATTATTTTTTTTATCTTTAATAAGAGGAACTTTAATCTCTATTTCAGCCAACTCATGATTAAGCGCTTGAATGGGGTTAGAAATTAATTTGCTATCCTTTATCCCAATTATATCTAGATCTAAAAACCTAATAACAACCGAAGCTTCATTAAAATATTTCCTTACACAAGCATTAGCTTCAGCCACTCTTCTATTCACCGTAATTCTTTCAGCTTCAATTATTGGTATTTCCAATTCTTTATGACTAACTAACCCCCTCACAATTATTCTCATTAATTCATCTCTATTACTCAAAATAGGAGCTGCCCCCCTCCACTTTTGATTCCCAGGTGTAATAGAGGGCCTTAATTGAATAAATAGACTAGTACTAATAACCTGACAAAAAATCGCCCCTTTAATTTTAATTTCCTACAATTTAACAATAAATTTATTCACCACCATCATTATTGTATCATCAGTAATTATTGGATCAATTGGAGGATTAAACCAAACCTCTCTTCGAAAAATATTAGCTTACTCTTCTATTAACCATTTAGGGTGATTAATTTCCGCATTAACTATAGGGGAAAACTTATGAAACCTTTACTTCCTCATCTATACATTTTTAACTTCTTCAATTGTTTTCATACTAAATTCATTCAAAATCTTCCATATTAACCAAATATTTTCAATAAATTTTACACCCCCAATCATTAAATTCAGCCTATTAATCACGCTCCTATCCTTAGGAGGCCTCCCTCCATTCATCGGATTTTTACCAAAATGGACTATTATTCAAGCTATAGCTTCAATAAATCTTCATCTAATTATCACCCTAATAGTAATCATAACTTTAATCACCTTATACTATTATTTACGAACTTCTTTCAGAGCCTTTATACTCACATATTCTGAAACCCTTTGAAATCACGATTTTAAATCTTCAAAATATCAATCTGTTTCTTTAATTTTATCAATAATTTCAACAACAGGATTAATCCTAACCTCTATCATACTCAATATTCTGTAAGGCTTTAAGTTAAATTAAACTGACAGCCTTCAAAGCTTTAAATAAAGAAAATATCTTTAAGCCTTAGCAAATTTTATTATTCACTCCTTTAGAATTGCAGTCTAACGTCATTATTGACTATAAAGCCAAATTTGGTGAAAGAAATAATTATTTCGTTAATAAATTTACAATCTACCGCCTATTGCTCAGCCATCTCACCGCGACAATGATTATTTTCAACAAATCACAAGGATATTGGAACTCTGTACTTCATCTTTGGAGCTTGATCCGGAATAGTCGGAACATCCTTAAGCTTACTAATCCGTGCTGAACTAGGACAACCAGGGTCTCTAATTGGAGATGATCAAATTTATAATGTTATTGTTACAGCTCATGCTTTTGTAATAATCTTTTTTATAGTTATGCCTATTATAATTGGTGGATTTGGAAATTGATTAGTACCGCTAATACTTGGAGCACCCGATATGGCCTTCCCTCGTATAAATAATATAAGATTTTGACTTTTACCCCCATCCTTAACTTTACTACTCTCTAGCAGTCTAGTTGAAAACGGAGCTGGTACCGGTTGAACAGTTTACCCTCCCCTATCTGCAGGAATTGCTCATATAGGGGCATCTGTCGATATGGCAATCTTTTCTTTACACTTAGCAGGGGTCTCCTCGATTTTAGGTGCTGTTAATTTCATTACTACAGTTATTAATATACGATCAAGTGGTATAACATTAGATCGAATACCCCTCTTTGTTTGATCAGTTGCCATCACAGCCCTCCTTTTACTCTTATCTCTTCCAGTATTAGCAGGAGCTATCACCATACTATTAACAGATCGAAACCTTAACACATCATTTTTTGATCCTGCAGGGGGAGGAGATCCAATTCTGTACCAACATTTATTCTGATTCTTTGGACACCCAGAAGTTTACATTTTAATTTTACCTGGATTTGGATTAATTTCCCATATCATTAGTCAAGAAAGAGGAAAAAAGGAAGCCTTTGGCTCCCTAGGAATAATTTATGCTATACTATCAATTGGTTTACTAGGGTTTGTCGTTTGAGCTCACCACATATTCACTGTCGGGATAGACGTTGATACACGAGCCTATTTTACATCTGCAACTATAATCATTGCTGTTCCAACTGGGATTAAAATTTTTAGATGACTAGCTACCCTTCACGGATCCCAATTAAATTACAGACCAGCTCTCCTATGAGCCCTAGGTTTCGTCTTCCTATTTACTATTGGAGGATTAACAGGCGTAGTACTGGCCAATTCATCTTTAGACATTATTCTCCATGATACATATTATGTAGTTGCCCACTTTCATTATGTTCTGTCTATAGGAGCCGTTTTTGCTATCATAGCAGGATTCGTTCAATGATACCCTCTATTCACAGGCCTTTCTATAAATCCTTATTGACTTAAAATTCAATTTATCATAATATTTTTCGGCGTAAACTTAACATTCTTCCCACAACATTTCCTCGGTCTTGCCGGTATACCACGTCGATATTCTGATTACCCAGACGCTTACACATCCTGAAACATTGTCTCATCAATCGGATCAACTATTTCCTTCGTAGCCGTATTATTCTTAATTTTCATTATCTGGGAAAGTATAATCACCAACCGAATTGCTTTATTTCCCCTACAAATAACTTCTTCAATTGAATGATTCCAAAATCTTCCTCCTGCCGAACACAGCTATTCTGAGCTCCCCATTCTTACTAGATTCTAATATGGCAGAAAAGTGCAATGGATTTAAGCTCCATACATAAAGGTCTACCTTTTATTAGAATAAATGGCAACATGAGCAAACCTAAGTCTTCAAGATAGATCTTCACCCCTTATAGAACAATTAACCTTTTTTCATGATCACACCTTAATAATCTTAATCATAATTACCACCTTAGTCAGATACTTATTAATAACATTATTCTTCAACAAAAATATTAACCGGTATCTTCTCGATGGTCAAACGATCGAAGTAATTTGAACTATCCTTCCAGCAGTAACCTTAATCTTTATTGCCATACCCTCTCTACACCTCCTGTACCTTCTAGATGAAATTAGAAGACCAACAATCACTTTAAAAACAATTGGCCATCAATGATACTGAAGTTACGAATACTCAGATTTCCTTCAAGTAGAATTCGATGCTTACATAACTCCCTACAACGAACTATCAACAAATGAATTCCGACTTCTAGATGTTGATAACCGAACAATCCTTCCCATGAATACTCAAATTCGTATCCTAATTACAGCAGCTGATGTTCTCCACTCATGAACAATTCCATCATTAGGGGTCAAGGTTGATGCCACACCAGGGCGTCTTAATCAATCCGCATTTTTCATAAACCGTCCTGGACTTTATTATGGCCAATGTTCAGAAATTTGTGGAGCTAATCACAGATTTATACCTATTGTAATCGAAAGTGTCCCAACATCAACATTTATCAATTGAGTTTCATTAGCTAATGAAGCCTCATCAGATGACTGAAAGCAAGTAATGGTCTCTTAAACCATTTTATAGTAAATTAGCAATTACTTCTGATGATAAAGAATTAGTTAAATTAACATTAGTATGTCATACTTAAATTACTGGTCTAAATCCAGTATTCTTTAATTCCCCAAATAGCCCCGATCAGTTGATTAATTTTATTCATTACCTTTTCATCAATTTTCCTAATTTTCAATTCCATAAATTATTTCAGATTTTTACCCCCTCTACCCCAATCACACAAAAAATCAATCTCCCAAACCCCTATAAATTGAAAATGATAACAAATCTATTCTCAGTTTTCGACCCCACTTCCAGTTTATTAGGTCTCTCCTTAAACTGAACTAGAACAATTCTTGGTCTCTTTATTATCCCATCCCTTTATTGATTCATACCTTCACGAATCTCATTACTGTGAAATAAAATTCTCATAACCCTCCACAATGAATTTAAAACTCTCCTTGGACCTACCAGCTTAAATGGTAGAACCTTTATTTTCATTTCATTATTTTCCTTAATCTTATTCAATAATTTTTTAGGGCTATTCCCCTATGTATTCACCAGATCAAGCCATTTAACTATAACTCTCAGCCTAGCTTTACCTCTATGATTAAGATTCATAATTTACGGTTGAATCAATCACACTCAACACATATTTGCCCATTTAGTTCCCCAAGGGACTCCCGCTGTTCTTATACCATTTATGGTGTGTATTGAAACAATTAGAAACATCATTCGCCCAGGAACTCTAGCGGTTCGTCTTACAGCTAACATAATCGCTGGCCACCTACTATTAACACTTTTAGGAAATACGGGCCCTTCTCTGACCTATTCCATCTTATCATTACTAATTTTAGCTCAAATTGCCCTCCTTGTCCTTGAATCTGCTGTAGCAATAATTCAATCTTATGTCTTTGCTGTACTAAGAACACTCTACGCAAGAGAAGTTAACTAATGACTGCACACGCAAATCATCCCTACCACCTAGTTGACCAAAGTCCATGGCCTTTAACAGGAGCCATTGGAGCCCTAGTAACTGTATCAGGACTAGTTAAGTGATTCCACCAATATAATATTACTCTACTAATATTAGGATTTATTATCACCACTCTTACTATAATTCAATGATGACGTGATATCACACGAGAGGGAACATTCCAAGGGTTACACACATACCCAGTAACCCTAGGACTACGTTGAGGAATAATTCTATTTATTATCTCCGAAGTATTTTTTTTCATTTCATTCTTCTGGGCCTTCTTCCATAGAAGATTATCCCCTACAATAGAATTAGGGGCCACATGACCCCCTGCCGGAATTATCCCCTTTAATCCAATTCAAATCCCTCTCCTAAATACAGCCATTCTTCTAGCATCCGGAGTAACAGTCACCTGAGCTCACCATAGACTAATAGAAAATATTCACAGACAAACTCTTCAAGGTTTATTTTTCACTGTTATCTTAGGGATTTACTTTAGAATTCTACAAGCCTATGAATATATTGAGGCTCCCTTTACCATTGCAGACGCCGTTTATGGATCAACATTCTTCATTGCCACCGGCTTCCATGGTCTACACGTAATTATTGGAACCACTTTCCTTCTCGTATGTTTACTACGTCATTGATCTAACCACTTCTCAATAAATCATCATTTTGGATTCGAAGCAGCTGCTTGATATTGACACTTTGTTGATGTCGTTTGACTATTTTTATATATTTCAATCTATTGATGAGGTAGATAATTTGTCAAGTATCCATATGTATAATTGACTTCCAATCAAAAGGTCTGAAATAATTCAGGACAAATAATTTCAAGAATTTTACTAATAGCGACAATCCTTCTAATTCTCTCATCCATTGTCATAACCTTAGCCTCTACCCTAGCCAAAAAACCTATTATCGATCGAGAAAAAAGATCCCCCTTCGAATGTGGGTTTGATCCAAAAAGATCCTCTCGTCTACCATTTTCCCTACGATTTTTCCTAATCGCAGTAATCTTTTTAATTTTTGACGTAGAAATCGCTTTACTACTCCCTATAATCATAATCATCAATATTTCAAATCTAAAAATTTGATCTACAGTAACATTATTTTTTATCATCATTCTACTAATCGGCCTATTCCATGAATGAAATCAAGGAGCTTTAGAATGAGCTAAATAGGACTGTAGTTAATTATAACATTTGGTTTGCATTCAAAAAGTATTGTGTATTCAATCTGTCTTAAAGTAAGAAGCGATTTATTGCAGTCAATTTCGACCTGACCTTAGGTATTCAATACCCTTACTTTAATTAATTGAAGCCAAAAAAGAGGCTTATCACTGTTAATGATAGAACTGAGTAAAATTTCCAATTAAGGAAATGTGGTGACCAAAAAGAAGCCGCTAACTTCTATTTTTAACGGTTTAAATCCGTTTACATTTCTCCATTTATGTAGTTTATAAAAACATTACATTTTCACTGTAAAAATAAAAATTTATTTTTCATAAATATCTAAAGATTCAAACTATCTCCCTAACATCTTCAATGTCATACTCTATATAAGCTATTTAGATAAAAAGAAATCAAAACCAACAACACAAAAACCCAAATAATAAATCTAATTAAATAAGTTTTTAAATTATTATTTTGCCAATTCTGGGTTACTGAAGAAACACTTGAAGCTCTTAAGTACAATCCCTGAGCTCCCAACCGTTCTCTTCATCCTTGATCAAACGATTTCACTATTAAATTACCTAACCGCAAAGGACCAACACTAACCCCATAAGTCGAAAGAAAAGGCATAAACCATATAGACCCAATAAAACTTACTAAAAAATTATTTTGAATAGACCGTAAATCATATCTTAAAGAAAACTTAGCCAACTCATACCCAAATCATCCTCCCAACAATCTAACTCTTAAAGCCAAAGTCTTTAATCTCAAAGGTAAACAAATCATAGAAGGACAAGGAAACAATACTCATCTTAACATTCTCCCGCCCAATACAGCTATTATTGACAAAGTCATTATACCTCGAAGTATAACCCATCCCTCATCTCGCAAAGGATGCAAGGAAAAAACATTAAAATCCCCTCTTATAGAGTAATAAACCAACCGCAATGAATAACTTACTGTTAAACCCGTAGAAAAAAAATACAAGAAGAATCTAAAAACATTTAAATATCTTAAAGAAACAATCTCAAGAATTAAATCCTTCGAATAAAACCCTGCCAAAAACGGAGTTCCACATAAAGCCAAATTTGACAGATTAAAACACGAAGAAGTTAAAGGTATATGATTAATCAACCCACCCATAAATCGAATATCTTGAGAATCCTTCATATTATGAATAATAGCGCCAGCGCATATAAATAATAAAGCCTTAAATAATGCATGAGTTAATAAGTGAAAAAAAGCCAATCTAGGATACCCCATAGCTAAAATTCTCATTATTAAACCCAACTGACTTAAAGTTGATAAAGCAATGATCTTTTTTAAATCAAATTCAAAATTAGCCCCCAATCCTGACATAAATATTGTTAATCCCCCTACCAATAACAAAAAAGAACCCAACCTATTATCTACCAATAAAACATTAAAACGAATTAATAAATAAACCCCTGCAGTAACCAAAGTTGATGAATGAACTAAAGCCGAAACTGGGGTGGGGGCAGCCATAGCTGCCGGAAGTCACGAAGAAAAAGGAATCTGAGCTCTTTTAGTTATAGCCGCCAATAACACAAGACATCCAATAATTATTATCTCAACCGACATTTTTATTGATTCCAAATAATAAATATAATTTCAACTACCAAAATTAAACATTCAAGCAATTGCTATTAGCAATGCCACATCCCCAATTCGATTACTCAAGGCTGTCAATATCCCAGCATTATAAGATTTAACATTTTGGTAATAAATTACTAATAAATAAGAAACCAACCCCAAACCATCTCAACCTAACAAAATTCTAATTAAATTAGGTCTAATAATTAAAAACATTATAGACAAAACAAACATAAGAACCAAGATAATAAAACGATTAATGTCTAAATCACCAGCTATATATTCCTGGCTATAAAAAATCACTAAAGATGAAATAAATAAAACAAATCCTATAAAAATCAGAGACATTCAATCAAACAAAAAAGTTATAACCACAGGGCTAGAATTCAATGTTAATACCTCCCATTCAATAAAATAAACTAAATCTTTACTAATAAAATAAATACCTCTAATTCTTAAAATCAAAGCCATTATAAAAAGAAAAATAAAACTAATCAAGCAAATCGATATAGATCAAAGCACGACCTGAAATGAAATAAAAATTCATAACCTTGACACCACAAATCAAAATTTTTCTTAAACTATTCAAGTTATAATCACAATATCACTAATTCACTCTTCAAAATCAATAAATTTAAAGGAACCCAGTGTAAAAATAATAACAAGTACTCACGAATGTACCCTATACAACAGGCATACCCTCCTGAGTAAATTTTACCATGTTGTCTATAGGAATACAAATACAAGGTATATCCGGCTCTAAAAAAAGATAATAAACTTAAACCCACCATTCTAACTCATCTTCAACCCACTAATCTATTTAATAATCTAACTTCACTCAATAAATTTAATGACGGAGGAGCAGCTATATTACATGAACATAATAAAAATCATCACAAAGTTATTCTAGGTATAAAATTAATTAATCCCTTATTAATTAACAAACTACGACTTCCTATTCGTTCATAAGAAATATTAGCTAAACAAAAAAGACCCGATGAACACAATCCATGAGCAATTATTAATGTAAATGAACCACAAAATCCCCAATAAGTAAGAGTTATTAAACCCCCCAACACAATTCCTATATGAGCCACTGAAGAATAAGCAATTAATGACTTCAAATCAGTTTGACGTAAACATACTAATCTAACTAAAAATCCACCTACCAGTCTAATTCCCACCCAAATAAAATTACCCCTCAACCCAAGAGTCAATAAAATTTTAAATATTCGCAAAAGACCGTAACCCCCCAACTTTAACAATACACCAGCCAAAATCATTGAACCAGCCACTGGAGCCTCCACATGAGCCTTCGGCAATCACAAATGAACTAAAAACATAGGCATTTTTACTAAAAACGCAGAAATTAAACCAAAATAACACAACCATCTCAACTCCTTCACATTGCCCAATAAAGGGAAATACATACTCCCCATCAAATCTCTCAAATAAAAGACCCCAACCAATAAAGGTAAAGAAGCCAATAAAGTATAAAATAATAAATATACACCAGCTTGAAGACGCTCCGGTTGATACCCCCACCCCAAAATTAAAAACAATGTCGGAACCAATCTACTTTCAAAAAACAAATAAAACCCAAACATATTAGTAACACTAAAAGTTATATACAATAAAATTAACAAAAGCAAAACCATAAAAATAAAAAATTTTTCGTAATTTCCAGACCGATAAACAGATTCTCTGGCAGTTACTATCAACACACAAATCCAAAAACTCAACAAAATCAAACCATAAGATAAAATATCCGCCCCTATAAAATAACCCAAATTCCCAAAAAAAGTTCTACCAACACTTGTAAACATAAAAACAAAAGTTAATAAAAACAATCCTGATTGAACCATTCATCACACATTTTTCATAAAACATACAGGAATCAAAAAAAACATAAATATTAAAAACCTTAACATTGTAAAATTCTAAACGTTTGAAAATAATCATTACCATGACTCCGAATTATAGAAACTAAAATAGATAACCCTAAAGCCCCCTCGCACACTGAGAAAGTCAAAAACACTATTCTAAAAAACAATTCACAATTCATTAAATTTAAATATACAAATAAAACAAAAAATAATGACAAAACAATAAATTCCAAACTTAACAAAGTCAACAACAAATGCTTTCGCTTCGAAACAAATACCCATCTCCCGCATATAAACAAAAATAATGAAAACAATCAATTCAAAGACATCAACATTAGTTTTAATAGTTTAAAAAAAACATTGGTCTTGTAAATCAAAATTAAGAATTCATCTTTTAAAACTTCAGAGATAAAAGAATACCTCTTATCATTAATCCCCAAAACTAATATTTTTATTAAACTAATCTCTGTATTCTAAACTTAATTATTATAACCGCCAGATTATCCTTAGCCCTAACATTCGTAACAATAAACCACCCCCTAGCCATAGGAATTATACTGTTACTTCAAACTCTTGTAATTTGTTTAATCACCGGACTTATCTCCCAAAGATACTGATTTTCCTATATTTTATTCTTAGTTTTTCTAAGAGGACTTCTAATTCTCTTTATTTACGTCTCAAGACTTGCCTCAAACGAAATATTTTCCTTATCCTCCCCCTATTTATTCATAAACCTTATCCCTTTAACTTTAGTCACCCTAACAATTAGCCTAACTGATCCCATACCCTGAATGAACAATATTTTAAATTCGGACACTATATTTAACCTATTAACCTATAGATCTATAGAAGAAACCAGACAATCTTTATTAAAATTATATAATCAACCTACAAGTATAATTACACTCATGCTAGTTATTTACTTATTACTAACCCTAGTAATCATTGTAAAAATTACAAGAATCTTTCAAGGCCCCCTCCGACAAAAAAACTAATGAACAAACCTCTTCGAGTCAACCACCCCCTCTTCAAAATTGCTAATAACGCCTTAGTTGATCTCCCCGCCCCCGTTAACATCTCATCATGATGAAATTTCGGATCTCTCCTAGGTCTATGTTTAGGAATACAAATTGTAACCGGGTTATTTCTAGCTATACACTACACAGCCCACATTGATTTAGCCTTCAATAGAGTTAACCACATCTGTCGAGACGTAAATTATGGGTGACTCCTACGAACTATACACGCTAATGGAGCTTCATTCTTCTTTATTTGTCTCTACCTCCACACAGGACGAGGGATATATTATGGATCTTATATATTCATCCCCACATGAATAGTCGGCATTATTATTTTATTCTTAGTTATAGGAACAGCTTTTATAGGTTACGTCTTACCCTGAGGGCAAATATCATTCTGAGGTGCCACAGTTATTACTAACCTTCTCTCTGCTGTCCCTTATTTAGGTATTGATCTAGTTCAATGAGTTTGAGGAGGATTTGCTGTGGATAACGCTACTCTGACACGATTTTTCACTTTCCACTTCCTCCTACCATTTATCGTAACAGCAGCAGTAATGATCCATCTCTTATTCCTCCATCAAACAGGATCCAACAACCCCCTAGGATTAAATAGAGACGTAGATAAAATCCCCTTCCATCCTTTCTTCACTTTCAAAGACATTGCAGGATTCTTAATTATAATCATAGCCCTTACAATTTTAACCCTTACGGAACCCTACATACTTGGAGATCCAGATAACTTCACCCCGGCTAATCCCCTAGTTACCCCTGTTCACATTCAACCAGAATGATACTTTCTATTCGCTTACGCTATCCTACGTTCTATCCCCAATAAGCTAGGAGGAGTAATTGCCCTAGTTCTTTCGATCGCCATTCTATTTATCCTACCCTTCACCAACCAAAGCAACTTTCGAGGGATTCAATTTTATCCTATCAATCAAGCCTTATTTTGATCTTTTTTAATAATCGTAATTCTTCTTACCTGAATTGGAGCTCGACCCGTCGAAGACCCTTATGTCATAGTCGGACAAATTTTAACTGTTCTTTACTTTTTATATTATATTTTAAACCCTCTCATACTTAAAATCTGAGATAAAATACTCAACTAGTTAATTAGCTTATTGAAAAGCGTATGTTTTGAAAACATAAAACAGGAGTTTAAATCTTCTATTAACTTTACTCTATTTACCTAAAATAATTCACTAAAATAAAAGAGATGCAAAAAAAATCTTCAACCCCACAAATATTAGTAGATAATTTAAAGACAAAGGCAAAAAACTTTTTCATGCCAAATACATCAATTTATCATAACGATACCGAGGTAAAGTTCCACGCACTCAAATAAAAAGAAAAGACACAAAAGTCAACTTAATATAAAATAAAAAAGAATAAATATCACACCCCAAAAAAATAACTACAAACAACATTCTCATAAATAAAATTCTTGCATATTCAGCCAAAAAAATTAAAGCAAATCCCCCTCTTCTATACTCGACATTAAAGCCAGATACCAACTCAGATTCCCCCTCAGCGAAATCAAAAGGTGTTCGGTTAGTTTCTGCTAAGCAAGAAGCAAATCAACTCAATGCTAAAGGTAATCTTAATATAAAAAACCAAATAAATTTTTGAAACTTCAAAAAATCCAATAAACAATAACCTCCAATTAAAAAAACAAAAGATAATAAAATCAAAGCCAAACTTACTTCATATGAAATAGTCTGAGCAACTCCTCGCAACCCCCCCAACAAAGCATAATTAGAATTTGATGACCAACCCGCAATTATTACAGTATAAACACCCAAACTTGTGCAACATAAAAAAAACAACAACCCTAAACTAAATCTATAAATACCAATAACATAAGGAACAACTAATCAAACTAATAAAGAAAGAAATAATCTAAAAATAGGAGAAAAATAATAAGGTAAATAATTAGAAATTATAGGATAAACCTGCTCCTTAGAAAATAACTTAATAGCATCACAAAAAGGTTGAGGGATACCTGCAAATCCAACCTTATTTGGACCCTTACGAATTTGAATATACCCTAAAACCTTACGCTCCATTAAAGTCAAAAAAGCCACCCCCACTAATACACAAATAATTAAAATCAATATACCAATCACTGGCAAAACCAAATCCAACAAATACAAGTTCTACCTGTAAAATATATTTACATTTATGGATCCTAAATCCATTACACTTATCTGCCAAAGTAGAATATTAATTTAAATCAATTTTTAAAAAACATTATTTCCAATATTTGGTCCTTTCGTACTAAAACATCATAAATCATTAAAGATAGAAACCGACCTGGCTTACGCCGGTCTGAACTCAGATCATGTAAAAATTTAAAAGTCGAACAGACTCAAAACTTGAACTTCTACACCCAAGATTACTTTTAATCCAACATCGAGGTCGCAATCCTTTTCGTCGATAAGAACTCTCAAAAAAGATTACGCTGTTATCCCTAAGGTAACTTAGTCTTATAATCACTATTAATGGATCAACCAATCATAAATCAATGTAATTTTTAAAAAAGAGTTTACAAAATCTTCCTGTCACCCCAACAAAATATTTCACAGTCTAATATACAAATCAACTTAACCACAAATACATAAATACTATTTAATATAAAGCTCTATAGGGTCTTCTCGTCCTTTAAAAAAATTTAAGCCTTTTAACTTAAAAGTTAAATTCTAATCACAATAACACCGAGACAGTCTATACCTCGTCCAACCATTCATTCTAGCCTCCAATTAAAAGACTAATGACTATGCTACCTTTGCACGGTCAAAATACCGCGGCCCTTCAAATAATTTCAGTGGGCAGGTCAGACTTTATATTTCAACCCATAAAGACATGTTTTTGTTAAACAGGCGAGCATAAATTTGCCTAATTCCTTAATGTAACCTTACATAAAATAAAAACTTATTTAACATAAAAACCTTATACTAATTCTATCATAATAACCATTAATTAAAAATTAATAAAACAATTTTGATGTAAAACTCAAAATTAAAGAAAATAATTAAAAAAAGAAATAAAATTATAACATCTTTATAGACAGCTAATTCTAAGCCTACTTAATTTCCTCCTTAAACAAATCCTTTTTAAAAAATATCCTAAAGCTTATCCCCTAAAATATTACTAACAATCAACTCCATAAATTAATTAATCAATTACAATAAACCAATTGTCAGCTGAATTAAATTCATTTCTCAAAAAACTAGATATCTTTAAAAACGAATAACATTTCATTACTAAATAATTTTCATTGATATTTATTACACAATAAACAACAAAATTAATTAACCCTTTTAAAATCGAGAAAATTTAAATAATTAAAAATTTTTTAATAAACCCTGATACACAAGGTACACCAAATCAAATTACTTTTTAAAAATTAAAATTTTCAAAATATTTCAATAACCTCCTACAATACAAATAAACTATCAACCTAAAAATTTTATCCATAACCTATACCAAAACTCAAATTCTTAAAAATAATTTTATTAATTAAAAAATTCTATAAACAGCAAAAACAAATTAAATTTCTTATTTTCAAAACGAGCCGAATTGCACGACAACTTTTCAATGTAAATGAAATGCTTTTCTAATCAAGCTCCAAATTGAACGTTCTAGATACACTTTCCAGTACATCTACTATGTTACGACTTATCTCGCCTTAATAACGAGAGCGACGGGCGATGTGTACATGTTCCAGAGCCAAAACCAATTTAATTAAATTCAATTCAATTACATTTAAATCCACCTTCATACACCTATTTTCAAAGAGCAATCCATATAAATAAATTTATTGTAACTCATCATCCCTTAGATATAAACTGCACCTTGACCTGACATCCCCTTCATTTTAAAAAAAAGAAAATTAAATCTCTCTAAAGACATTCTGACGACGGCGGTATACAAACTGAATACAAACCTAAGTATAATCCAACGAGGAATATCGATTACGAGACAAGTTCCTCTAAAAGGCCTAAAACACCGCCAAATTCTTTGGGTTTCAAAAAAATACTTTATACTACCCGAGCCTCCATACTTCTAACTTTTAGTATAATAGGGTATCTAATCCTAGTCTAACAATCTAATTTTAGCAGTTTCAACAACAAATTAAGAAATAAATATAAATTTAAAGATTCCACCCAAAAAATCTACATATAATTACCCATAATCCAATTTAACCACAAACCAATAATATTCACTCACACCCTTCGTATAACCGCGGCAGCTGGCACGATTTTTGCCGGTACTATTCAATAATTACTAATTCCAAGTCACCTTGATTAATAAAACCAAATACTGCGAATAACCTTTAAAAAATTAACCATCAAGGCTAAAATTAATTCATACTAAAATTTACATGTAAAACAATATTTAAGTAAATAAGTAAGCAAGAATAAAACTTTTATAATTATTAATACAAAAAATACACCTTAAATTAACCGTAAAGTCTAACTTCCTGAACAAAACTTATAAAAGTAAAACTAACTACTAATCCCTTATCTTTACAAATTCATAAAACTCACCAATCATTTCACAAACCGAAAAAAATCTCCCCCTCATCTCAACCTAATCGACTGCCCCCACCCGATTAGAAATACTTTTATAATTATTAATACAAAATTATCCTTTTAGTTAAAATTTATTGGAAAGAAAGAAAAATATTAATTTTTCAATATCAATAAATAATGATGCTTTCCATTTTTTAAGTGCATAAATGGAAAGCATCTAATAAGAACAATATATTTAAATACAAAAAACTTTTATCCTAAATTCAATAAATTCAATCTATAAATAATAATATATATATATATATGTACGTATATAAATATAATATACAGCTAGTATAATAAATAATTTATATATATATATTTAGTTATTTTACTTATATATATATAAATAATTTATTATAATATAAATAATTATTTATATATATTATACTTATATATGTATGTATTATATAATAAGATTAATAATGTAATATAAGTATTTAATATATAATATATTTTATTTATTTCTTTTCCTATAAACATAATAGGTATGTAGGAATATGATATATAATATAAGCTCTTATTATAACCAATAATTTTTTCCGAAATAAACCCTCTTCTGACTATTATTCGTTTTAGGCATTAATTTAAGGATTTGGGGACGGGTTAAAATCTGCAAAAACCCGCCCCAAATCCCCAAATTTATGCCCAAAACACCCGAAATTTGGCAAAAAAATCGAATTTAATCAACTAAATGAAAGTAAACCCAAGGCCCACTTATCAAAGTATGCGCAATCAAAATTACATTAAATACTAAA